ATTAAACAAAGGGATTCGCAAATAAAAGTGCTAACGCTACAACCAGTCCATAAATTGTTAAAGCTTCCATAAAAGCCAGACTAAGCAATAAAGTACCTCGTATTTTTCCCTCCGCCTCGGGCTGTCTCGCGATCCCTTCTACAGCTTGGCCCGCAGCAGTACCTTGACCAACCCCAGGTCCAATAGAAGCAAGCCCGACGGCCAACCCAGCAGCAATAACGGAAGCGGCAGAAATCAGTGGATTCATGATAAGTTCCTCACACCAAAATAAGTAAATAGTTAATGATACAATCAACCAATAAATTATGACTTAATTATTCCATCGCTAAGATCTATACAGTCGAAGGAAATAAGAACTCGGAATTGAAGTAATAATATTATTATTGAATCATCAGAACGGCTTCGATATTTCTTTTTTAGTTTTTATTCACAGAATTTTTTTGAATCCATACCATTCTTTTTGAATTTTTCGTTTTTTCTTATTTTCTTGATTGAATCTCTTTATTCAATAGTCACTTTATTTTATTCATTTAATATTCAATTCACAACTACAAAGGAAATGGAGGGGATTCCATTGGAATTCCTATCTAAATTCACAGTAATAGAGCCGCTTAGATATTACATATATAACTAATTAATATCTAATATTACATATACATGTGTTTCTTGGATAACGTAAATCAACCATTCATATCTTACATTCAATCGGATTATAGAATCATTCTTCGAAACATTCACAAGAGTTGTCTTATACTAATTAGAGTACATACATCTAGTTCGGCCCCCCCTAACCAATCCATTTTTTTTTTTATAAATTTTAATTTAGTTTTTTGTAAATCTTTATTTTTTCTTTTTTTACTCGCCGACGCAGGTACAATCAATCTACATGGACAAATTCGTTAGATCGAATCGTTGCATCGAAATAGAAGTATTTGATTGATCTAAGTTCAGGTAATTTATTATTTATTAAAATTCTCTTTTGGTCAACCATTTAATTGGATGAAATCAACTTGAATGGGAATTTTTCTATATAACAATAGCATCTTTTTTAAAATAGCACACTATAATACTATAAGTATTACAATCCTAATTATTATTCAGATTATGATTACTAATATCTAATAATATTGAATATTGGAATTAAATGAACAAAACAATATAAAGATAGTATTCATTGGGGGGGGATAAATAGACCGAACTGGAATTTTAGGAAAAAGATCTTTTCGATCTCTTTCCTTTTTTTTACTTCCCCTTTTGTTTGTTGCAATTCCCCAATATCGCTAATATCTTATTTTTGACTATTACTTCTATACTTTATATAGTTTATATTTATATAATTTATCTATTTATTTTTATATATTATGCTCCTTAAGCAGATTATCTTGATACGCACATATATTGCGTAAGGCTTAAACTAAAAAAAGACTATTTCGAAAACTAGTCAATGATGACCCTCCATGGATTCGCCTATATAAGCCGCAGCTAAAGTTGCAAAAATAAGAGCTTGAATACCGCTTGTAAATAATCCAAGTAACATGACGGGTATAGGAACCACTGAAGGTACTAAAGAAACAAGAACAAGAACTACTAATTCATCAGCTAATATATTTCCGAAAAGTCGAAAACTAAGTGATAGGGGTTTTGTGAAATCTTCTAAAATATTAATGGGTAAAAGGATTGGAGTTGGTTGAATGTATTTACCAAAATAACCTAATCCTTTTTTACTAAGACCCGCATAGAAATATGCTACTGACGTGAGTAAAGCTAAAGCAACAGTAGTATTTATATCATTTGTAGGCGCGGCTAATTCCCCATGAGGTAACTGTATGATTTTCCAAGGTAAAAGAGCACCCGACCAATTCGAAACAAAAATAAATAGAAACAAAGTTCCAATAAAGGGAACCCATGGACCGTATTCTTCGCCAATCTGAGTTTTGCTCACATCTCGAATGAATTCAAGAACATATTCGAAGAAATTCTGACTGTCAGTAGGAATGGTTTGTGGATTACGAACAGCTATAATGGCTGAACCTAATAAGATAGCAATTACAACCCAAGAAGTAATAATTACTTGGGCATGGACTTGAAAACCTCCTATTTTCCAATAGAAATGTTGGCCGACTTCCACACCGGATATATCGTATAAGCCTTTTAGTGTGTTGATATAACATAATTTCATATTGCCCTCTGAAAAAAATAGAACTTTAAAAAGAATTATTTTGATTCAACCTTCTCTTTTTTTCGACTTGCCTAGTTGACTTATATATATTTGTATACCAATTAATTACATAATATCCCTAGTTACTTGTATCTCTTTTAGGAATCATAACCGATTTCATAAATCTATGGAGTTCCCAAAAGAATTTTTTTTATTTTATTATTCATTATTAATATGAATCAAGGATTTCGTATATAACTAGAACGACCCTCACAAATTGCAAATACTAATTTGTTAAGAATTAATCGGATTGAAGCTATCGCGTCATCATTTGCTGGGATCGAAATATCAGCGAGATCTGGGTCACAATTTGTATCGATTAAACAAATCGTTGGAATTCCCAAAATCATACATTCTCGAAGAGCCATATATTCTTCTTGCTGATCAACGATTATTACAATATCGGGTAATCCAGTCATATATTTGATCCCGCCCAGATATGTTTGCAAGTGAGATAATTGTCTCTTCAACATAGCTGAATCTCTTTTCGGAAGACGATTGAGTCTCCCCATCTTTTGTTCCGTTCTCAAGTCCCTGAACTTATGAAGTATCGTTTCCGTAGTATACCAATTCGTTAACATACCGCCTAGCCATTTTTTATTAACATAATGACAACGGGCCCTTATTGCAGCCCGTGCTACTGAATCGGCTGCTTTATTTTTGGTACCAACAATTAAGAATTGCTTTCCCCTACTTGCTGTATCAAAAACTAAATCACAAGCTTCTGATAAAAAACGGGCAGTTCTAATAAGATTTATAATATGAATACCCTTACGCTTTGAAGAGATATAAGGTTCCATTCTAGGATTCCATTTACTAGTACCATGACCAAAATGAACTCCTGCTTCCATCATTTCTTCCAAATGGATGTTCCAATATCTTCTTGTCATTTATTTATCCACACCTCCTTTCTTTTTATTAAAAAAAAGAGAGACGAGGTGCCCTGAAATAGAAATAAATAATTGTTCCGATGGAACCTTCGTTTCTACCTCTAACGGATATTGGCCATTGATACACGATTCAAACCATTAATATTAATTTCTTTCTATTCTATTTGTTATTTTATTATCTTTATTACTATATACCAAATAAAAATAAAAAAAAATGACCGCAAATACAAATAGCTAAAAAGAAAGGGGGTGAATCCGCTCTTAGGAATCATTCAACCCTCGAAATGATTGTCTCAGTGTATCGTGTAAATTCCTTGAAATGAAAAAATCAAATAATTCTCTGTGGTGGAACAAAATATCTCGCATTTCTGCCTCGAATAGTTTATTGTTTTTGGTTTCCAAAGGAATGTTGGTATGTTGCCTTGAACGTTGCACTAATCCGTTGAATCCCGTACCGACGGGTATCATCCCCCCTAGAACAACGTTCTCTTTCAGACCTTTCAACCAATCGATACGACCCCGGAGAGCGGCTTTTGCTAAAACTCGAGCAGTTTCTTGAAAACTTGCTTCGGATATAAAACTTTGAGTATTTAGAGATGCTTTCGTTATTCCCAATAAGATAGCTCGGTAACAGATCGCTTCTTCCAAAGCGCGCCCTGTTCGTTCCGCCCGCAACAATTCAATCAGTTCTCCGGGTGAAAAAACATTAGACATTCCCTCTTCTGAAACCAACACTTTTGATGTTATTTGACGCACAATAATTTCTATATGTCGATTATGAATCTGCACCCCCTGAGATCTATAAACTTTTTGGATCTTATTAACCAAAGAGATACGCCCTTGCACTATAGTTAGCTCAGCACCAATCAAGAATCTCCAAGGAATTCCAATAATTTTTGTTATACTCTTGTTCCAACCCTCAATTCTCTTTTCTAGGTTCATCGATATTGAATCAATCGAACGCACTTCTAACACTTGTTCCACTTTTGGAAGACCTTGCGTTATATCCCTAGATCTCGATTTTTCATATATAAATGTAACTAATGTATCTCCTTCGTAAAGGATTTCTCCATAATGGCCATGAACGGTTGCTCCCGGAGTGGCCAAATAAGCTTTAGCTGATCTTATTACTACAGAGTCAATTTGAACAATTAGAACTTGACCCGATTTTAAGTGCGGTCCGTTTTTGGCTATACATAAATTTTCACAAATAAACTGCCCAAGGCTAATTATTCTAGACGCTTCTTCACAATAATTATGATGGAGAAAATTCCAATTCAAATTGAATGGATTCAAAACGATGTTACCGCGCGGATCGGGATTATTATAAATAGAAACCCTACCATTTTCATCCATTAAATAATATCTAAGCACTTGAAAAGTCTGTTTGAAATTGTCAAGTTGTAAATATTTAGTTACCGAGATCTGATTATAAGTTATTAAATGGTAAAATGAATAAAAATGCGCAATTTGAGGGGTTCTTCCTAATCCTAAAGGTCCCAAGGAATTCCTAATTGGAATTAGACTATCTCTTTTCATTGATTCTTTTTTTATTACATCATTGTAATATTTTACATCGTTGAATGGACCCATTTGAAAACAATTAGATGATGACAAAATTATAAAAGATTGGCATTCCTTATTCCTCTTCAACAACGTACGAATAGTTACTTGATTTTGGCTAAGTGATTGTTGAATCCCTGCCTTGGAAGAAATAGAATAAAATGGATTGATACTGGTGTGGTCTGGCCTCTTATCAAAGATCAATCCTGAACCTGACGGATCTTTCCTTTTTCTGATATACGAAATATGGGATTTCACTAAATCGATTCGCAGGAAATCTCGACTCATACCATTTGTATTTACTTCAACAAAAGAAGCGTGGGCCTCTT